CTATACAACACAACATTGATACAATATTGGTGGAAAAATAAATTAAGTAAAAAAATGAGGTTTATTCACTAAAATAAGCAAGTGAAATCCTTTGTGTTTTTTTATTTGTTCCTTAACTCATTGACAGTAATCTCAAAATTTTATATTTTTTATATTTATAGACCCGATTACTTCATTTATTTATTCACTTAATCTTTTTCTATCTATTTTATATATATCAATAAAATTTATATCAATAAAATATAAATAGATTTTTGTCGTTATAAAAGACACTCTTTTATAGTAACAATAATAAATTTAGTATGATATAAATAGAACAAAAGAGGAAATAGCAAAGAAACAAAAAGGTTATACAAGGCTATATACAAATCATCCACATTTTTTTTATTTCATTAATTGAATTTTATTTGTTGATTAGGGCGAAGTTCCGTAAAAACCCCCGCCCTTTTTGAAATATCATGAACAGTTCCTGTAGGTTGAGCACCTTTTTCAAGGAAATATAGAATAGCAGGAACATTTAAATAGATTTGATTCTTTATCGGGTCATAAAAACCCACTTTACGAAGATCTCTTCCCTCTCGTCGGGATCGAACATCAATTGCAACGATTCGATAAATGGCTCATTGGGATAGATGAACAATACTCCCCCCCCCCCTAGAAACGTATAAGAAGTTTTCTCCTCGTACGGCTCGAGAAAATTCTAAATTATGTCTATGTATAGAATCATAATATCAAATAGATCCATAAAATCATCAAATTCATTATATTATTGATTTTAGTTTAAATACTTTTTCTTAGTCTCCCCCCCCCCCCAAAAAAAAAAATTATTTGTATCCTCATAACTCAAGTTGAATAACTCTCAAATAACTCAAAAGAAACCTTTTAGGTATTAAATTTATTGAGTGGTCTCTAACCCTTTTTGTCTGTCTCCTTTAGAATCTATTTTGATTCTTAAATATGATCTGGTTGTTGAGACAATTGAAAACGGTATTTCCTTGTTCCAGGATCTTTATCTTTGCCTTGAATCATTGGGTTTAGACATTACTTCGGTGATCTTTAAATCGTTTCAAAACGGCAGCAACATACCATTTTTTGTGATTTCTTTCTATCAAAGAATCGTATGAATGGTTGATTCCTACGTAATACACTTTACTTTTGATTTGATCAAAAGAGTTTTACCAATTCCAACAAAATTAACTTTAAAATTTTATCGAATTGGATCCTTTAGATTTATATATCTAAAATATACTTACGAAGTTGTTCCAATTTATTGATCGATACTAACCTTAGATTCTTGCCCTTGAGAAATTAATCAATACGTTCTACTCGAGCTCCATCGTGTACTATTTACATGGCAACACTCTCAAAAATGAGGGTTCCAGTGGAACAGAACAAATGATGTCGAGCCAAGAGCACTTTCGTTCCTATATAATATAAAAAAGTGGTGGATGTAAGAATCCACAGCTGATCATGTCCTTCAAGTCGCACGTTGCTTTCTGCCACATCGTTTTAAACGAAGTTTTACCATAACATTCCTTCAGTTTGGAACCAGTATGTAATTGATTCAATTATGGAATCGTGAATAATCATCGGTTCGGTCGGTACATAATAATCTATACTTTTTTCTTCTATATGAAGAATGGATAATGTATGACGAAGTCTCAACAAGAATTCAATCAATTTAACCCCATTGTTTCTAATTATTTTTTTAATTATAACTAACATAACATGAATAAATAAACACGAATAAACAAGTTATTTTGAATCTCTATCTTCAAGTAACGTGATAGGATAAATTCAACAATTTCACACTTCTTAGAGTACCAAGAACTCATAAGCAATCATTAAAAAGATTTAATTGATTGAATAGTTTCCTACCCTATATCATTATTTGCATAAGGTTTTACAGTAAGTACCATTCGCTTTTTATCATCATTAAGAGAAAGATAAATCCATATTGGATTAAACCATCAATGATTAATAAAAAAAAAGACTGATGTAAGGAAAGATTGAAGATTTAGGTTGTTATTTTTTCATATTTCATATTGTAAAATCAGTAATATTTAACAAATCCAAATTTCGTTTCATATGCGTGTTATTTGAACTCGATTAAATTTGTGAAAAAGATATGATTAATAAAAAAAAAAAAAAAAAAAAAAGAAATAAGAATCACATTCTATAACAATATTATACTCCTAAACGGAAGACTGGTCGAAAAGACAATCTTTATTTTGATATATTTTATTATGATATAGATATATATTTTATTTTTTATTATAAAATAATAAAATTATAGATTAATAAAATGACCGTGGGTCAGGTATGTTCTGGGACGGAAGGATTCGAACCTCCGAATAGCGGGACCAAAACCCGTTGCCTTACCACTTGGCCACGCCCCATTTCTAGTCGACACTAATAAACACTAATATTGGTACTGGTTGTTCGTCAACTCAAGTCTAAATATCTATTATCTATAAAATAGATTACTAGAATTTTTATACATGTAGACGTAGAATTAAACAGAATTTATTGATCATTACATATAATTCAATTAAGATATTGTATGAAAGTATGGTTTATTCTATTCTCTTTTGATTTGAGAATTGAAGGATTTTTGATTGGGTGAGTTCAAATCAAAGAAAGTTTTTTGGTCTATCTTATTTTCTTTTTATTCATTTTTCTTTTCTATGAATAATAACATATTTATAATAATAAAATAATAAAAAACTCAATTTATTAATAACTCAATCAAAATAAATAAAATACAATTATCCTCAAGAACAAAATGTTTGTTATGCTTAATATATTTAGTTTGATCTGTATCTGTCTTAATTCTGCTCTTTATTCAAGTAGTTTTTTCGTCGCCAAATTGCCCGAGGCCTACGCTTTTTTAAATCCAATCGTAGATGTTATGCCAGTAATACCCCTGTTTTTTTTTCTCTTAGCCTTTGTTTGGCAAGCTGCTGTAAGTTTTCGATGATATCTTTAATTTAATAATGTCTAGACAAATTCATGATTTATCGAAAAAAAAAAAAAAATTCAAAGAAAAGAATTGATAAGATCAGATAAGTCTTACACCCTCAATTCAAATATTGAAATTCTTGTACAACCGCGAAAAATCTGGATCACCCCACTTTATTTCTTGGTGTCAAAATAAAAAATCAAAATAGTAGGGTATGCGGTATAAAAACGGAGAATCTATTCTCTTTTTTACTAAAAAAAATCTTGGAGATTATGTAATGCTTACTCTCAAACTATTTGTTTACACGGTAGTGATATTCTTTGTTTCTCTCTTTATTTTCGGATTCCTGTCTAATGATCCAGGACGTAATCCTGGACGTGAAGAATAAAAGATAAGGTTTTCCTTGCTTGATTTTTAAATGTTCTTAGTAGGATTTTATCTATTACACATTTTTAACTATTAAAAATAAAAAGAGCTCGCGAAAAATTCGAAAGAAAATACCAAGTCATCAACAAAAACGGAAAGAGAGGGATTCGAACCCTCGGTACGAAAAACTCGTACAACGGATTAGCAATCCGACGCTTTAGTCCACTCAGCCATCTCTCCTCCCAATTGAAAAAGGATAATACTATGTTACATTATAAAAAATAAGGATTGAAAGAGCCCTTCATAATATTTTTTTTCATCCGAGAGTGCTTTTTAGTTCCACGGCCCGGCTAAGTACTGACCAGGCCGGGCCCGCCATTTATTGTTCCAACGAATCATAAATAATTTTTTTTTATTTGAAAACTAAAATACTTGCTTGTTATTACGATTGGAAAAATAAAAACTCTTTTGATTTCTATGATATAGAATCAAATGATATCGAATCAAAGTGTCGTTTCTTATCTTAATTTTTTATATTTATTCTTTATTTTCTTTATTCCTTTTATTTTAGTAAAGTAAATAAATAACAAAAAGGGAACTGTGGATTCTTGCACAATACATTTTCATGTATGTTATGGCTTAAGTAGTTTTGTCGAGACGTCTAGGTCAAAAACCTCCGGCAAAAAAACACTTGTTATTTAGTTTTAGTTATTGAAATTTAATGAATTCTCTTTTCCGAATCTCATTGGGTTCTCTGATACAACACGTAAACGCTCTAATTTTCATGATTATTTTATGATCCTATCCTTTCTTTTTACTCTTTTCACTTTTTATTACGACCCATTTTCTTGTTCGACAAAAGGTTCATTTATATACAATAATCGGATTGTAGCGGGTATAGTTTAGTGGTAAAAGTGTGATTCGTTCTATAATCCTTTATATAGTTAAGGGGTCTTTCGGTTTGATTAATATTTCATTCCGACCAAAAACTTTATTTCTTAAAAGGATTTAATCCTTTACCTCTCAATGAAAAATTCGAGGAAGAATATACATTCTCGTGATTTGTATCCAAGAATCAATTAAAAATTGAAAAATTGGATTATGAGATTACGAAACATAATTTTTTTTTTTTAATTAGATCAATACTTCTAATTGAATAAGTATGAGTAAAGGATCCATGGATAAAGATAGAAAGTGGCTTTCTAATCGTAACTAAATCTTTAATTTGGAATTTGTATTACGGAAATTGAAGCAAAATGGCTATTAAACAATGACTTTGGTTTACTAGAGACATCGACAAATTGTTTTAGCTCGGTAGAAACAAAATGCTTTTCCTAAGGATTCTCTCACATAGAAATAGAGAACGAAGTAACTAGAAAGGTTGTTATAATATAATCCCCCTCTTTTCTATAGGGATCGTCTAGAAAGCGGGTTGTTCTGAATACATTCAGACAGAAAAGCTGACATAGATGTTATGGGTGGAATTTTTTTTTTCGTTCATGTCTTAATATAGGAATTTATACATCTTCCATAAAGGAGCCGAATGAAACCAAAGTTTCACGTTCAGTTTTGAATTAGAGACGTTAAAAATGATGAATCAACGTCGACTATAACCCCTAGCCTTCCAAGCTAACGATGCGGGTTCGATTCCCGCTACCCGCTTTTACTTTAT